CAAGAATAAGAAAATAAAAATAATGGATCCTTCTTTATCTTGCCATTGTGCTCAGAGATAGAAAAAAAAAGAAGCAGTTAGAATTCTATAAGGTTAAATAAAAATTGGATTGACGCTTTATTAAGATTTAGTAGAATTGCTATGCTTAGTGTGTGACTCGTTCATTTTTTTTTTTTACTTTAGAATTGAGATTAAAAAAATAGGTTGACCCTACTATAAACTTAGTAACTATTCAAACTAAAGAAGCTCAAAACTAGTAACCAACTTATTGCTTCGTATTATCGAGATCCCAAGAAAAAGTCACTATATGACTGAATCAATCATATAGTTGTAGCGACTGAAAAATTTTTCATAAAAAATAAATCTGATTCTGAATTGTGAAACAAAAATAAAGGGATGTTAAAAAAGGGAAAGATGATAGAAAGAGAGAATAAAGATCTCAATGATATATGATTCCCATATGTATGGTTTATGAAAAATCATTCCATAAAAAAGGCAGTGTGATAAAGCATCAACATCAATATGAAAGAAAAATAAAAAATAGATGAAGAATTGAATTGAGCTTTGAGTTAAGAAAAACTGAGGAGATCAACTCGGAAAAAAATAACATATTTTGTTGGAAGCTCCATTGCAGAGTTCAGACCTAAGCATTAATGGAGAAGCTATAGGAACGATGGAACCTGTGACTATATAGGATTTTATTGAAAATAAATAAATCCTAATGATTCACTGAGTAGGATGGCGGAATGAACCAAGAAAAAAGGCTTTCTTCTGAATAGTCATGAATTGACTCTACAAAGGAAGGGGGAAAAGAGTCTATATTCGCCCACGAATCCTTTCTTTTTTTTTTTTTTCACTAGCGTGATTCAATAATTCAATATAGGTAAAGTAAAATACTTTAGAAAATTTTCTATTGATAAAAGAAAGAAACATCATATATATATAAACATGTTAGTTATCTAGTTAGATACATAACTCTTATGTAATAGTAAAAAATTCCATAAAAAAAAGTTTATATTCTTTTGATGAAATGAATTATATAAATACATATTTATATGTAAAATTATTGAATCATTTCATTTGTGAGGAGCTGGATGAGAAGAAACTCTCATGTCCGGCTTTGCAGTAGAGATGGAATTCAGAAAAACCATCAACTATAACCCGAAAAGAACCAGATTTCGTAAACAACATAGAGGTAGAATGAAGGGAATATCTTGTAAAGGCAAGCATATTTGTTTTGGAAGATACGCTCTTCAGGCACTTGAACCTTCTTGGATCACAGCTAGACAAATAGAAGCAGGACGAAGAGCAATGACACGATATGCGCGTCGTGGTGGAAAGATATGGGTACGTATCTTTCCCGACAAACCTATTACAGTAAGACCTACGGAAACACGTATGGGTTCGGGCAAAGGATCCCCCGAATATTGGGTATCCATTGTTAAACCAGGTCGAATACTTTATGAAATGAGTGGAATATCAGAAACTATAGCCAAAGCATCTATGAAAATAGCTGCATGCAAAATGCCTATACGAACTCAATTTGTTATTTCAGGATAGGTAAACAAAAGTAAAGGAGTATTGAGAAAAAAAATCGCGGATTTCTTTATCTCTGGATAGACAATATCTCGTTTTCCCTTATATTGAAATAAGAGATTCAAATAAAAATGATATGATTCAACCTCAGACCCTTTTGAATGTAGCGGATAACAGTGGAGCTAAAAAATTGATGTGTATTCGAATCATAGGAACTGGGAATCATCAATATGCTCATATTGGTGATATTATTGTTGCTGTAATAAAAGAAGCAGTGCCTAACATGCTTCTAGAAAAATCAGAAGTAATTAGAGCTGTAATTGTACGCACTTGTAAAGAACTCAAACGTGACAACGGCATGATAATACGATATGATGACAATGCAGCGGTTCTCATTGATCAAGAAGGAAATCCAAAAGGAACTCGAATTTTTGGTGCGATTGCTCGGGAATTGAGACAGTTGAATTTTACTAAAATAGTCTCATTAGCGCCCGAAGTCTTATAATCTTATAAATAAGACTAGTAGAGATATCTATTTTTTCTATCATTTCTTTCTATATATCCATATATAGAATATTCAAATATCTTAAATAGATCCGATTCATAGATTGTGTCTTATGCATATACTTTAAATTTCTCATAATTTTGTATAATTGAAAAAAAAAAAAAAATTTACTAAAACAAAAAGAAGTATGTTGATTATATCAAAAGGAGGAGACACCAATAATTCTAGTTCATCATGGGTAGGGACATTATTGCCGATCTAATAACTTCTATAAGAAATGCTGACATGCACCAAAAGGGAAGAGTTCAAATAGTATCTGCTAATATCACTCAAAATATTGTGAAAATACTTTTACAAGAAGGTTTTCTTGAAAATGTTCGAAAACATAAAGAGAGTCAAAAAAATTTCTTGGTTTCAACTTTACGACATAGAAAGAATAGGAAAGGAAATAAAATCGTTTTAAAACGTATCAGCCGACCGGGTCTACGAATCTATTCCAACTATCAACAAATTCCTAAGATTTTAGGCGGAATGGGGATTGTAATTCTTTCCACTTCTCGAGGTATAATGACAGATCGAGAAGCTCGACTAGAAAAAATTGGAGGAGAAATTTTGTGTTATATATGGTAATTCTCCTGAGATACCCTCTTGCTATTTGGAAAATAGAGAAGAGAAATAAATTATAGAACTCTTCCTCTATTAGTTGATACTTAAAAGGGGGATTCCCTGGAATGAAAGAACAAAAATTAATTCATGAGGGTTTAATTACTGAATCACTTCCCAACGGTATGTTCCGAGTTCGTTTAGATAATCAAGATCAAATTTTAGGTTATATTTCAGGGAGAATCCGGCGCAGTTTTATACGTATACTACCCGGAGATAGAGTCAAAATTGAAATGAGTCGTTATGATTCAACCAGGGGACGTATAATTTATAGACTTCGCAAAAAAGATTCGAACGATTAAGTCCTTCTTTTAAATATTCCCTTCGTAGGGGATATAATTCGAAGTTTAAAAACAATAGATTCAAAATGTCAGAATGAAGGTAAGGAATTCGAAATATGAAAATAAGGGCTTCTGTTCGTAAAATTTGTGAAAAATGTCGTCTTATTCGTAGACGAGGACGAATTATAGTAATTTGTTCCAATCCGAGACATAAACAAAGACAGGGATGATCCTTCTCAATAAAGAAAGTAAAAAACAAATCCATGTATTTGTTTTCATATCCCCGTATATTTTTGTAGATTTCTGATTCTTATTTTTATTCTTATGAATATAATATAATATAATATGACAAAACCTATAGCCAAAATTGGTTTACGTAAGAATGTACGTATTGGTTCACATAAGAATGAACGTAGAATACCAAAAGGAATTATTCATGTTCAAGCGAGTTTCAACAATACTATTGTAACTGTTACAGACGTACGAGGCCGGGTGGTTTCTTGGGCTTCTGCAGGTACTTCTGGATTCAAAGGCACAAGAAAAGGAACACCCTATGCTGCTCAAGCAACTACATTGAATGCTATTCATACAGTAATGGATCAGGGTATGCAACGAGCAGAAGTTATGATAAAGGGTCCAGGTCTCGGAAGAGATGCGGCATTACGAGCCATTCGCAGAAGTGGAATGCTTTTAAGTTTTGTACGTGATGTAACACCTATGCCACATAATGGATGTCGCCCTCCCAAAAAAAGACGTGTGTAGAAATAAAAATTCAATAGATTACAAGAAAACAATAATTCAACGATCTGATCCAATAATAAGAAAGAAAATAAAAGAAAATAATAGTATGGTTCGAGAAGAAGTAGCAGGATCCACTCGAATAATACAGTGGAAATGTGTTGAATCAAGAGTAGAAAGCAAGCGTCTTTATTATGGTCGCTTCGTTCTGTCCCCTCTTATGAAAGGTCAAGCCGATACCATAGGTATTGCCATGCGAAGGGCTTTACTTGGAGAAATAGAAGGAACATGTATTATATGTGCAACATTTGAAAATGTGCTGCATGAATATTCTACGATAACAGGTATTGAAGAATCAGTACATGAGATTTTAATAAATTTGAAAGAAATTGTATTGAGAAGTAATCTCTATGGAGTTAGGGACGCATCCATTTGCGTAAGAGGTCCAAAATACATAACCGCTGAAGATATCATTTCACCACCTTCCGTAGAAATAGTTGACACGACACAGCATATAGCTAATTTGATGGAACCGATTGATTTTTGTATGGAATTACAAATCAAGAGAGATCGCGGATATCGTTTGAAATCAAAAAAAAACTCTTACAATGTAAGTTATCCTATAGATATTGTATCCATGCCTGTTCGAAATGCGAATCATAGTATTCATTCTTATGATAATGGGAATGAAAAACAAGAGATACTCTTTCTAGAAATATGGACGAACGGGAGTTTAACTCCCAAAGAAGCACTTTATGAAGCTTCTCGTAATTTGATTGATTTATTGATTCCTTTTCTACATGCAGAGGAAGAAGATATGAATTTGCAAGAAAATGAAAACAGATTGAATATTTCCCTTTTTTCCTTTCAAGACAGATTCACTAATCTGAAGAAAAACAACAAAGAAATTTCATTAACATGTATTTTTATTGACCAATTAGAATTGTCTTCCAAGACCTATAATTCTCTAAAAAGGTCCAATATACATACATTATTGGACCTTTTGAATCATAGTCAAGAAGATCTTCTGAAAATAGAATATTTTGGCATAGAAGATGTAAAAAAGGTATTGGACACTCTACAGAAACATTTTGCAATTAATTTACCTAAGAAAAGTTTTCATTTGAAATCCATTGGAATTTTTTAGAAAGAAAAAGAGGAAAATAAGTTTCTAATCTCTGACACGATCCATATATTTGCAGAATAGATCATAAGAAGATTGATGTATCTAAGGAAGATCCAAAAGGAAATCTTCCTTAGATACTTATGTCGCGATATTTCAGGGTTGAATCAATTTAAAAAAGACCTAAAGTTAAGGATTTATCAATAGGTAAAGTTGCTCCAATACCTAACCAAAGAGCCACTGCGGTACCGATCAAAAACACTGTTGTAGCTACTGGACGACGAAATGGATTTTGGAATTTATTGACATTCTCCAAAAAGGGTACTGTCAATAATCCTATTGGTACTGAAACCATTAAAAGAACACCCAATAACTTATTGGGTACTGTGCGAAGTATTTGAAATACAGGAAAGAAGTACCATTCGGGTAATATTTCCAACGGAGTTGCAAATGGATCCGCCGGTTCACCAATCATTGACGGCTCTAGAACTGCTAAGCCCACATTACATGCAATAGTGCCTAGAATTACTACTGGAAAAATATATAAAAGATCATTTGGCCATGCAGGTTCTCCATAATAATTATGCCCCATCCCTTTAGCTAATTTAGCTCTTAATACAGGATCATTCAAATCGGGTTTTTTTGTTATTTGGATAGGTGAATTCTTGTGTATCCATCCCCCAAAGGAACCGGACATGATAATTTTTTATCATCCGGCTCGAGCAAGAATTATAGAAATAGATCCATAGATAATCTATATTTCATACATATCTACATCCTGAGTTGCAAAGAATTTGGTTCTAGCAAGTAAATGCTCAATATCCAAGTAGGCTTACAAATTTGATCATGATCAAGTGCTTTTTGGATTGTCTCATGTCTTTTGGTTTATATTTATTCCCACAACATCTCAATTTTATTACATACAAAAATACAAAGTTTTTACTTGTTACTAATAAAGTCTAGCCTCTATTCTTCCTTAGATCCCTTATTTCACTCCGATAGTATCATAGATCAGGGTCGATGCAGAGGAAATGAATGCATCTACATACTATAATAAACTTCAATAAACTTACTAAGTTTATTATTGAATTAATACGAAATAGTAATTAGTTCAATGATAAATTCTAAGAAAAAACATAGAACGTTGGATCATGCCACATCACTGATTCTAGGGATCTCACGGAGCCTTTTCATGTATCACATGATTCGAGTATGATCATAGAAAAGATTCTCCTCAAGCGAACCGGTCTATCTTATGCTACATAAAGGGACTGACGTGATGGCCGGATACGGAGACACGTTTGGTTGTGAATTCCAACATAGCAGATCAAATCATATATCTGCATGGACCAATCAATAGTTCAAGTCACACACTCCCATAATCCATCCTTTATAGTTGAAGAGAAGTATCCAAAAAATATGCCTTATTTTTCAATAATCCATATTTGTAGCAATGAAAGACTCTTATTCCTCCCCGATATGATAAATTGAAAAGATTTAGAATATTTATTCTCTATAAAGGACCGGAAATACCTTGCTTACGTATCATTGGAAAATGCATTAACATAAATATGGCAGTAAGAAGAGGCAATACAAAAGTATGTAAACTATAAAAACGAGTTAAAGTGGATTGACCCACACTAGCACTTCCACGTAATAATTCTACCAAAGACGATCCTATTATAGGAATAGCCTCAGGCACGCCTGTTACAATTTTGACTGCCCAATAGCCAATTTGGTCCCGAGGTAAGGAATAACCAGTTACGCCAAAAGATGCGGTCAATACAGCCAGAACAACCCCTGTAACCCAAGTTAATTCGCGGGGTTTTTTAAACCCACCCGTAAGATACACACGAAAAACGTGCAAGATCATCATGAGAACCATCATACTTGCTGACCATCGATGAACTGATCGAATTAACCAACCAAAGTTGGCCTCAGTCATTATGTATTGAACAGAGGAAAAAGCCTCTGTAACAGTTGGACGATAGTAAAAGGTCATAGCAAAACCTGTAGCTACTTGTACTAAAAAACAAGTAAGAGTAATCCCCCCCAGACAATAAAATATGTTGACATGAGGAGGAACATATTTACTAGTTATATCATCTGCAATCGCTTGAATCTCGAGACGTTCCTCAAACCAATCATATACTTTATTGAGATAGGTAAACCGAAGAAGAATTCCCCCTCTGAGAGCCGTATGTGAGAATTTCATCTCGTACGGCTCAAGGCGAAACACACAAATACTGGTTTCTGCGGATATGGAATAGAGAGTTTTCAATTTCTTGGAGCTTAGCCTCTTGACTCGATTTTACCTAAAGATACGAAGCAAAGTAAAAAAAAAATCCGGAATTTTTTCTTTGTGATGCTAATGCCAATAAATACAATCTCAAGTTGGCTCATCCATCTTTTTTTATGTGAGTCGTGAAAGGCTTCTTGAATCTTCTCTTCCCTATTTTTTTTTATTTTTTGATAGGAATTCTCTTGTTGAGACCCTATAAATCCATTGAAACCTCAGATTCATACTAGAACCACGATGATTTAAGCTAAACTAAAAGGTTCTCTGAGTTAAAGCCTTTTTATCATCACAAAAGAAGTCTGAAGGACAAAATTGTTTGATTTAGAAAAGGCCTCTTTCCATTTTTTTTTTTTTTTTTTAGTCCGGTTACGAGGTCTGAAGAATAGGTATGAATCATAGTTTCAATATTTCTTTTCTTGATCTATTCTATATAGTCCGTGCTCCAAAGACTAGAATAAATATCTGACGAGGTAGAATCATCTTGATAAAGATGACAGGTCCATTCTATGTATTCTAAATAGGATCAATTATAACAAGTCACACGCTCATATTCCGAAAATAAAATATCGAAACAAATAAATTTCACGATCGAACTACCAGAATTGTCTATAAATCTGAGGTATTTTAAGCATTAAGTAACATACTCTTTTTCATTAAAAAGCTAAGAAGTCCTAGTTTTTATTAACTAATTCATTGAAATTCCATCCAGTAAAACTGATGAATTATAAATTTCCAAAATTATAGATAGAAAGATTGCAAATAGAGCCATTGCGACTCCCATAAGTGGTGTAGTCCCCCACCCTGGAGCTACTTTTCCATATTCCGAATTCAATGGTTTCAATAAATTTCCTACGCCAGTTCGTCTTGGTCCAGATCTAGAACTACTCTCAGCGGTTTTTGTAGCCATAAATCCTCTTTCATTATCGGTTATAATCTGTTGACTTTGTATACCATTCCGTTGTAGTTGTCAATAAACGACATTATTGCGATCATTGTGATCTTGAAATTTATGAAAAAATGGAAACAGCAACCCTAGTCGCCATCTTCATATCCGGTTTACTTGTTAGCTTTACTGGGTACGCCTTATATACCGCTTTTGGGCAACCCTCTCAAAAATTAAGAGATCCCTTCGAAGAACACGGGGTCTAGTTGAAGTAACGAACCCCCCTATTCATATTGGGGGGGGCTCGTTACTTCAATGGAAAGAATGAAAAATCATTTCATTTTTTTAGTTGGAACTTTAGGTGGTTCTCGGAAAAAGATAGCGAAAAAAATTATACCTAAAGTCGAAACTAAGAGGAATGTATAAACCAATGCTTCCATAGATTCTATTGTGGTTTACAATTATAGCTTCCACACCTATTCATTGTGGATCCTTTCATAATATTCTATTATTCTAATAGAATATATTAGGAAATAGATATCAATTCATATTTAGAATCGAAATTAGATATTAATTCTAAAAATTTATCAATTTGAAATAAAAATACTAAAATAAAAGAGGCAAAAGATGGAAAAGGGATTTTTTATCAGATTACTTGTCTCCTTGTAGTTGGATCTCCAAGCTTTTGAAATGTTCCAAATTCTACTTGAGCATCCAAATCTGGATCAATACCGGCAAAAACATCTCTGAACAAGGTTCTGGCGCCATGCCAAATGTGTCCGAAAAAGAAGAGCAAAGCAAACGTAGCATGTCCAAAAGTGAACCAACCCCTTGGACTGCTACGAAAAACACCATCGGATTTCAAAGTAGCCCGATCTAGTTCAAAAATTTCACCTAATTGGGCACGTCTAGCATATTTTTTCACAGTAGCAGGATCACTATAAATGATCCCATTGAGTTCACCACCATAGAATTCAACAGTTACCCCTACTTGTTCAACACTATACTTGGATTCTGCTCTTCTAAAAGGAACATCGGCCCTCACAATTCCGTCTCCATCGACTAAAACTACTGGAAATGTTTCAAAAAAGGTAGGCATACGACGTACAAAGAGTTCGCGCCCTTCTTTATCTCTAAATACGGGGTGCCCTAACCATCCAACAGCTATTCCATCCCCGTTATCCATTGAGCCTGCTCTGAATAATCCACCCTTCGCCGGATTATTACCGATGTAATCGTAAAAAGCTAATTTTTCGGGAATTTTAGACCAAGCTTCCGATAAGCTCAGATTTTCGGCTAGTCCGGCCCCAACTCTTCGATATATTTCTTGCTGGAAGTATCCCTGATCCCACTGATAACGAGTGGGTCCAAATAATTCAATTGGGGTAGTTGCTGACCCATACCACATAGTTCCAGCAACAATGAAAGCTGCAAAAAAAACAGCAGCAATACTACTGGAAAGTACAGTTTCAATATTACCCATGCGTAATCCTTTGTATAGACGTTGAGGTGGACGGACACTAAGATGGAATAGACCCGCTAAGATGCCCAATGTACCTGCTGCAATATGATGAGAAGCTATTCCTCCCGGAACAAAAGGATCAAAACCTTCCGCACCCCACGCTGGATTTACAGATTGTACTTTTCCAGTTAGTCCATAAGGATCAGACACCCATATTCCAGGACCATATAAACCTGTTACATGAAATGCGCCAAAGCCAAAGCAAGCCACTCCTGAGAGAAATAAATGAATTCCAAAGATCTTGGGCAAATCCAAAGAAGGTTTTCCCGTACGTTCATCAGAGAATATTTCTAGGTCCCAATAAACCCAATGCCAGATAGCTGCCAAAAAGCACAAGCCAGAAAACAAAATATGTGCCCCTGCCACGCCTTCATAACTCCAAATGCCCGGATTCGTTATAGTTCCTCCTGAAATATTCCAACCCCCCCACGAATTGGTTATTCCTAAACGAGTCATGAAGGGTATAACGAACATGCCCTGTCTCCACATTGGATCAAGAACAGGGTCAGAGGGATCAAAAACCGCTAATTCATATAGAGCCATTGAACCGGCCCAACCAGAAACTAGAGCTGTATGCATTATATGGACAGAAAGTAATCGACCGGGATCATTCAATACAACAGTATGAACACGATACCAAGGCAAACCCATGCAAATACCCCTTAAAAAAAAAAATAAACATTATAAGACTTTATCGCATTAGAAAAGACTAGACTGTGTACTTCACCTGTTTGGCATATTTTGTATAGGAAAGAATGAATATTTATTTGTATTCCTTTCTTTTCTTTATAAGAACAAAGAGAAACAGATCTTATTCTATACCTGATAAGTATCAATACGCAATGGGAGTGTTTTGTGGAAAAGAATGCATAGATACTTGTTTATTCTTTAACATCATTTGAACAATCGATTGATCTGATCGATCCCATTCATTAGACTTATATAGATTCATTATAATTCTATCTATTATATATATTCTATAGTTCGAATATTTTTTTTCTAATCTAAGATTAGAATATAAAAAAATATTTAGTTCAAATTAGAAAAGAGAAGAAAAGAATATAGAATCAAAAATAGAAAAGAAATAAAAAAAGAATGAAGACAATAAAGCCATTTTTACGTTTCCATATTAAAGTAAAGTATAGTACTTCCTTTTTTTATTTTTATGCCCATTGGTGTTCCAAAAGTACCTTTTCGGAGTCCTGGAGAGGAAGATGCAGTTTGGGTTGACGTATAGTGCGACTTGTCAGAAATATGGGTCATATGGTATTTCCCCGTTACCTCCCCCGATTGAGTAGTATATGTTTCGCCCAATCTAATAGATATTTTATTGATTGAACCATTAATAATTTGGAGCGTGAAGCACAATATTATCAATTAGAATAATTGATGGTTTACTTGAACTGATAAAATAAAGTATCCAGGCTCCGTTCAGAGAATAAATTATAAAATTCATTAGTAATGAAATATAACAAAATCGAACTAGAATCTAGATTTTATGGAATAGATTATTGCACGATTACCACTTGTATCATAGGTTATTTGGAGTAGTATTATGAATATATTCAATATATGAATAGAAAAAAGAAGTGGTACTGAAACCATTTGCCCTATATGCGCAAATAAAATTCGGGCAAATCTTACCCCGGAGTAGAACAAGAACCTAAAAGAATTGAAAGACCCATTAAAGAACAAGAAAATTACATCGTTATTTTCATTTCGATGAAACAATACATCAATGAGAAGTAAGTTAAATAAGTTCAGAAAATTCTGTTTTTATTTTCTATATTATATAATATAGGGAATAGAAGGGGGTCAAAACTCCTGTAAAAAAAAAAAAGAAATAGGACTGGAATCGACACATTGCTTTTTTTTTTAATTATTTCGAACCGTATGCATCCAAAGGTGCACGTACGGTTCTTCAGGGACACCCTTTTTCCCTAATCAACCGACTTCATCGAGAAAGATTACTTTTTTTAGGCCAAGAGGTTGATAGCGAGATCTCAAATCAACTTGTTGGTCTCATGGTCTATCTCAGCATAGAAGATGATACCAGGGATCTTTATTTGTTTATAAACTCTCCAGGAGGATGGGTAATACCAGGAATATCTATTTATGATACTATGCAATTTGTGTCACCAAATGTACATACAATATGCATGGGATTAGCCGCTTCCATGGGATCTTTCATTCTGGTCGGAGGAGAAATTACCAAACGTCTAGCATTCCCTCACGCTTGGCGCCAATGAGTTTTTATTTGAGATGAGAAAAAAAAGAAGACTATGCCTTCGCTGTATCGAATATGAATCAAATCCAGTAATAATAGCATGGCACTTCGAGTTCGATATTAACAAACCCTTTTTGTTTTTTTTTCTAACATGAGATTTTGTATCGAGATAGTAGTATGAAAGAAGAGTTCTTCCCAATTTGATCTTATGTGTCAAGAGTTCATTTCAGCGTCACAAACCCTTTTTCTTCCACACCAGAAGTCTCTTTCTTGTCTTTATGTTATGAGAGAAAGAGTAAAAAAGGAAAAAAAATCATTTTCTCCTTCTTAGATCATATCAAAAAGAAACTTTGGGATTGCTAAACCACAGACGAGATAAATAGATAAAGCAACAGAACCATCATAGTATTTTTTTTTTATGAAAGGAAAGGTGGTAAATGGATATTTGAATCGGATGGGTTCTATAGAATTTCTTCTATCGAAAACAAATTTCATTGCAGAGCCGTATGCAATGTACAAAAGATGCCCGTACGGTTGTTTAATTCTCTTTTTTTTGCCCTTACTTTAATTCAATCGTGCAAGATAGAGATAGAAGAACCGTTCATGATGTTATATAAAAATAGAATCAGGGTTATGATTCACCAACCTGCTAGTTCTTTTTATGAGGCACAGGCAGGGGAATTTATTCTGGAAGCAGAAGAACTATTGAAGCTTCGTGAAACCCTCACAAAAGTTTATGTACAAAGAACGGGCAACCCTTTATGGGTTATATCCGAAGATATGGAAAGGGATGTTTTTATGTCAGCAACAGAAGCCCAAGCTTATGGCATCGTCGATCTTGTAGCGGTAGAAAATGCAAATACTGGGGATTTCGTATAAATTCAAAATTGGAATTTTCCGTGATTTTATATTGAATCTAAATCATTCATAATCATCAACCATCAGGTTAAGATTGATCTAAGCCAACTCGCTCTATTCTATTTCGAATGAGATCTATAGACACGACATGCCAACCATTAAACAACTTATTAGAAACGCAAGACAGCCAATAAGAAATGTCACGAAATCTCCCGCTCTTCGAGGATGTCCTCAGCGTCGAGGAACATGTACTAGGGTGTATGTGCGACTCGTTCAGTTTATATAATGAGTTTCAATAAAAAAAAAAAAAAAAAAATTATTCAGGAAAATCTATCATCTACCTATATGGAATTTATGGTTTCTATTGGTGCAAATCCAATCAATCCGTTTGAGATGAAAAGCAATTCTCCATTGGTAGCAAATAATTATCCATTAAGCGGAGGAAATAGTTTTATAAGAAGCAAAAAGGTTATGCTCTTATTCTTGAAAAAACGGACTAACAGGGTAAGCTACCCAGCCAACTTTCAGAACTCAATGCCGTCACTGTATCGATAGCTTTTTTGTGAAAAGGACTATTTATTACTTTCTAATTATTTTGAAAAATAGATGGGTAGAGCCAAAGAGTGTGAACTATACAAGTTCACAATAAAATGAGATGAAATGAAAGAAGAAGCTCCGGTGTATAGAAAGGACCTCACCGTTTCAGAAGTTGCCATAAAAACGAGGTAACCCACTATCCTTTTTTATTTATAGGCGAGATACCTGGAAGAAAAAAATTGTGGTTGGGAAGGTCATAGTAGCAAAAGCCATTGGAATTTATATTTTATATATCGGAATAATCCGTTTTGTTATTAATTGACCGGAGGAAAAGGATGACTGAAAGAAGAGAAATCAATTAGTTGTTCAAGAAAGTTTCATTTGATTCAATGACCAGAGTTAAACGAGGATATACAGCTCGGAGACGTCGAAAAAAAATTCGTTTATTTGCATCAACCTTTATAGGGGCTCATTCAAGACTTACTCGAACGACTACTCAACAAAGAATGAGAGCTTTGGTTTCCTCTCATCTAGATAGGAACAGAAAAAAGAGAGATTTTCGTCGTTTGTGGATCACTCGTATAAATGCAGTAACTCGTGAAGATAGGGTATTCTATAGTTATAGCCAACTTATACACAATCTGTACAAGAAACAATTGCTTTTAAATCGTAAAATACTTGTGCAAGTAGCCTTATTAAATAAGAATTATTTTGATATGATTATCAATCCAAAAGAAAATACAAATCAAATATAAGGATCTACTATACAAGAAACAAGAATGATTGAAACAGAATTTCCCGGAGAATAAACTCCGGGAAGATAGAAAAAAAAAAAATAAACAAAAATATTTCTTCCCCATTTTTACTTTTTTATAATACAAGAATTTAATATGGATTCTAAGGTTTTTTAGCAAAACATAAATCTGAGCTTGAATTCCGATTGAAGTTTTTAGAAGTATATCTATTTATTTTTGGTTCTAAGGATCGACTCCGCTCTATCCAATTGTTTCTCATTATTACGAAAAGGTAACGAAGATAAAATACGAGCTTGTTTTATACCAATAGTAATTAATCGTTGTTGTTTCAAGGTCAACCTATTCACCCGCCTAGATAAGATTTTTCCTTGTTCACTAATAAATCGACTAATTAAACTCATGTTTCTATAATTGATTTGATCCCCTGATCCAATTGGGGGTAAACGCCTACGAAAAGATCGCTTGGATTTACGAAAAATTGGTTTGGATTTATCCATGGTTTGCTTATTCCTTGTTTGTTTATTCCTTATGTATAAATGTCGAAAATAATATAAAAAATACAATTCTCTTTTTGTTTTTTATTCATTTCGGATCCGACCAAAATAGGATTTATTTTATATTATATATGTTAAGTCCCACTCCTTGGAAAAATCACATACGCATTTCGTTCCATCTATTTTTTTATTTCCCCATGAATCGTATACTTTTGACAATAGCGACAAAATTTTCTCAATTCTAATCGATTGGGTGTATTGTGTCGATTCTTTTGAGTAATATATCTAGAAATGCCCGGCAATTCTTTATTGACACCCTTTCGAACACAACAGGTACATTCCAAAATCACTAGAATTCTTATATCTTTACCCTTGGCCATGAACCTCCTTTTCCTTTTGGATCGACTTCACTTTAGAACTCTCCTCATTTTCTTTTTGATCCAAACCAAATACCAAAGAAGAGAATTTTTATTCTAGTTATTCTATATTAATAGAAGTTACTAACTAGAAAGAAAAATAGTCATGTTCATTAAAATAAGAATATAGTAAGAATGAAGTAATACAATTTTTTTCAACTAG